AATTCAATACAATAGTAAATTAAAATTTTAGAATAATAATTCTAATACTAATAATAAGAGACTGGAAATGAAAGCCTCTTTCTCGCACCCATTTTCATTTTACATCACATTGTCGGAACAAATTTCTGTAAAGAAAGAGAATAGGTATTTATTTCTAACTTATCCTATAGAATATCTAGGAACAAGAAGATTTAATCGGCAATATCGACAGATTACCGCGTAGTCCAAAGAGATATGAAAATGAAAAAAAAAAAGCTTCACTGTTCAAATTTTGAATTTGAATATCAGAATAGTGGATATAGGTCTGATTCAAGGGGTTAGGTCCACTTACTTTTGTTGATTTCTCATTGCATTGATTTGATTGCAATAATAAAAAATAGGCAATTAGTAATATTTTGAGATTCAAGTAGACAACTTATTATTGTTCATTATAAACTTAATACTATTAAGTTTAATATATATTAACTATAATAGTAAATGCTCAACCCTTATAATTACTATAACTATAAATAACTATAAATTCATTCTAATTAATATAGATATAGTTTAATTACATAATTATATTAATTATAATGAAAATAATTCTATTATAAATTAATAGAATTTATTACTTTTTTATTACAAATACAAATATAAAAAATATCTCTATTCTCCCTTCAAATATGAATACTAACGTGGGAATTTTATGAAAAACCAAAGCCCCTTATCGGATTTGAACCGATGACTTACGCCTTACCATGGCGTTACTCTACCACTGAGTTAAAAGGGCATGTTTGATTCAATTCCTGAATAAGCCACCCGTCACTATGTATTGAGTGTATATACATATTATACGTATAGAAATATATCTTATACATATAGATATATCTTATGCGTTCTAATATATTTTAAACGTATAGCGATTCACTCAGGAACGATAAATTAGAGTTCCATAATTGAGTTGAGTTATAGGGTAGACTTGTAAGTATAAGTAAAAAGGGATTTTTTCATTTCAAAACTATCAATGCAAGGGTTTTTTTCAAGCCAGACCCTAATTGCCATCATAACGAAATTCATTTGATTGATATATGTACCTATCAATTCAACCTAAATCCAAAATAGTTCATCGAATCATTAATAAAGCGATTATGCTTGTCCCCCAAACCAAATTCTTAGAGAAAAAAAAATTATTAAAAATAAATAATATTAACTAAAAAAAAAAATAAAATAGATTTATTTATTGAATTATAGAATATCGATTTAGAATGAACGATTCAGGAATATAAATAATAATCAAATTATATATAATCGTGACAGATAGAAAGATTCTTCGGATTGATTCATATGATTCCATTATATTGACAATTTCAAAAAACTATTCATACTATGATCATAGTATGATGGCGGTTGTGCAAGTATGCCCCCATCGTCTAGCGGTTCAGGACATCTCTCTTTCAAGGAGGCAGCGGGGATTCGACTTCCCCTGGGGGTAGGGTATTACGAAAGGAAGTTGATCGTGGCTTATCGCTAAGCCTGGATTGATTTTTCCCGGGTCGATGCCCGAGTGGTTAATGGGGACGGACTGTAAATTCGTTGGCAATATGTCTACGCTGGTTCAAATCCAGCTCGGCCCAATTATTCGCCGATCCACCATGAAATGATATAACCCATTTGTTGTTCTTCAGAAATGTTCGATCTCAATAGAAAAAACGTAAAATTTTAAGATTCAGATATTGATATATCTTATTTTTACCGATATGATATGGCTATTTATTTTTTCCAACAAGTTTTGGTTTTGCTAATGATCTAGATTCATATCAAGATCTGCAAGTGTAAAGTCTAAGGAAAAGAGGAAATAAAAAAGGGCCTCTTTCCTTGAAAGATTGACTAGCCAATTGATTTGGAAATAATGAAAAGATTTGGATTATTAGTAATCCATATCGCTGTTGCTAAAGAACAGATCCATATCGAAAGTATTTGAGTAAAATCATACGAATATGTATACTGTACACTTTATTTTTTTCTGTTATTTCCTTGGGATTGTAGTTCAATTGGTCAGAGCACCGCCCTGTCAAGGCGGAAGCTGCGGGTTCGAGCCCCGTCAGTCCCGATGGATCCAAATCCACTAAAAAAATACATCAATTCATCCTTTCTTTTCTATAAACGGGTGCTCGCCTTGTACAATCATTTGATGAAGTATCATCAAACCGTCCTACCGTTGGTTCTAAACAAACAATAGAAGAAATGAAAAAATAAAAAAGAATTCTTGTTGGGAATAAAATTATACTATTTGTATCCCCTTTCACAGAAAAAAGAAAGGATGAAAAAGAATTAAAATTTTAAATAAAAAGAAAATAAAAATGAAAGGTGTTTTTGATTATATCAGGAATTTACGTTGGAATTCGGTATAGTATGGATAAAGGATCTTTCGGTGTTATACTATTTAATTCTTGACGATGAATCAATTTGTCAGATATTCTTATTCATGATATTGATCCGATTCGATTACATCGAGTGTAATTCATATTCATTCCATTGAATTTACAGACAAAAAATTTATCATCTCTATGGGATTAAATCCCGAGTTATTGCGAATTAAAGAAAAATGAAATAACAATATTATGGAAGTAAATATTCTTGCATTTATTGCTACTGCACTGTTCATTCTAGTCCCTACTGCTTTTTTACTTATAATATATGTAAAAACAATAAGTCAAAGTGATTAATTTGAATTAAAAATTAAACTTGTGACTTTTTAGTTCTTATCAATGATTGAAGAGAAGAAATAAAAAAAAAAAAGGATTCAAATTTCGCGTTTTAACTGAAATGATCGAACTCTACTCAGCAGTATTCTATGAAAGCAGTAGTCTATGAGATATTAGATAGCATGGTAGAAAAAAATTTTCTACCATACTATCTAGTATTGTTATTGTACTGTATAAAGTTTGTTGTATGCAGATACAGGTTAGTTTAATATATATCAATCGATACTATTATCTTCATATATATATTGATATATAGCTATAAATTCCATATATAATGTCCATAGTGTTATGTCCCAATTCTATTTCTTTGCTCTATCTATTTCTATTTTATTTGATTTATGTTAATTCCAATTAATCTGAAATAATCCCAAAGACAGCTTTTACTCTTCCGATTCTATTTCCTAGATTTCTTATTTTTTTTAATATGAATTCCGATATCCATTGAAAGAAAGATTCAACTCAATGAAGGAATAAAGGGGGTATGCTTATAATAGAATAAACTAAAATCAAGTAATCTTATTGTTAGCATTCCCATAAAGAAGTAATTGATTGAGCTGTTGACAAAGGTTCCAGGGGTTCATGGGAACTTCTTCGGATTTCGAAATAAAACTGTTTTAAACTTAAATTGAAAGTGAAATTAAAAATTAAGTATTTGGAGAACAGAACGATCTAAAAAAAAATTGATACAGTTTGATTCCTAAACTGAATCAGTAGTACTTCTAGAGTCCACTTCTTCCCCATACTACGAGTGAAAGGGAAAATGTAAAGACTACCATTAAAGCAGCCCAAGCGAGACTTACTATATCCATGTGAGTTTTGTCCTCGATCTATATGAAGAAATTATTCAATTGTTGTTCACTAATAATAGTAGAATTTCTATCGCATAGTCAAAAGGGGATTCTGATCCAACACCTTTGATGAAACAATCAAATAAATCCAAATCCAATTAGAACGGTTGTTATAATTATAAGATTTCTAGTATAATCGGAAAACATTAAGCACAAGCAAAAAAATACCCAGAGACAGCCTTTGAAGTAGCAGAAATAACAAAGGAATGTTAATAACATGTCAGAAAAATAAGAACTATTCTTTCTTTTGCCGCCTTTCATTAAGTCAAAAAAAATATATATATAGAATCAAGATAGATCATTATCTATCGAATACCTCTATTTTATTTCTTTTTTATTTGATATAAATATTACCATCTCCGATTTGCCCTATAAAACAACGGAAGACGTATTATTATGTTCTTGACTCGAGGTTATCGAAAAGTACAAAATATCTTTTTGTACTTTAATTTTTAACTTTATCTTTCTATAAAATATAGAAATAAGCAAAAGTAACTAAACTAAAAGTATATATAAATAAAGTAAAAACTAATTATCCAGTCAATCGAATTACTCTTGATTGAATGCCAGAGTACTCATAAACTTTCATGAGTATGTATACAAAGTATCTTCGGCTCTTTCCGCAACTAAAAATTGGATTAGATCCCCCCCTATCCAATCTACTGAGCCAGTAGACACTACATTAGTCGTGGAGGGGCTATCATATAAAAATTTACCAGTTTTTTTTCATGACTATAATCTTTCCTTAAACCCTAATTGAAGGCATTTTATAGAATAGAAACCCCCAGATACTTAGAATCAAGCAAGTATCCGGAGGCTCTTTCCTCCGCTTGCTTCGGCTGGAAAAAAACCTAGCAAGTTATCAAAACAGAATAAGGTATTCCGATTCTTTTGTTTATCAGGCGACACCCGGATTTGAACTGGGGAAAAAGGATTTGCAGTCCCCCGCCTTACCGCTCGGCCATGCCGCCAAAATGATACAAAATATATGACAAAATTTCCCCTTTTGCTTGTTTTCTTGTATTTGTATTTTGCATCCGGTTTTCTTTAATCCCTTTCCTAAAAGAAATCTTACGTTTTTGTTTGGATTGGATCAATTTCTTCGATTGATTGTAGAATATCTTAAAATCCCGAATATCTAAAAACACTATTTCCCCTTTCTATTGAAAAATAAACCAAATATGTTTTTCAGGTACAAAACCTAAAATTTAGGACAAATTTGAACCCTTAACTATTGATTGTAAATTCATGAACGATTCTTGAATTTCAATCTAAAACTGTGTTTCCGTAGTTAAGAGTTCAAATTTGTCTGTGTTTATTTAATGATATAAGCGAATTAAAATTATAAGAGCTATTATAGCTATATGTAAACCACATAATATATAAATTGTTACACAGAGATTATCTA